ATACAGACGTGGTGATCAGTTGGACCTTTGATTGAGTAACATTTCTTTTTTTGATTGACCTCCTACAGGGAGGAGGTCAAATTCCAGTTGCAATTCAACTTTGTTTTGTTAAGTTATTTTATTGTGATTCGACATACATAAGATAGACGGAATCACGCTCTGTAGGATTTGAACCTACGACATCGGGTTTTGGAGACCCGCGTTCTACCGAACTGAACTAAGAGCGCTTTCAAAGAAATTTTTTTTCCACTTAACTTCTAACACATCTCGCATAAATATAGTATCCAAAAATGAAAGATTATGCCCCATTTTAGTCGATCTCAATTAATCTCTCGTTACTGCCCAGGGGAGAAGTAATAGGTAGGGATGACAGGATTTGAACCCGTGACATTTTGTACCCAAAACAAACGCGCTACCAAGCTGCGCTACATCCCTTTTAAAAATTGTTGTACAGTGTCATTGTACAAAATACCTGTCTTGTTTTCCACATCTTTATTTTCTCCTCTATCTATATAGAACTTTCTTGTCATTTCTTGTTTTTGGTTTCATATAATAAAAGAATTATATACATCTGAAACCCAACCTAACATATAAAAAAGAATGAATATTTATCCGTAATGCTCAGGAAGAAGGGGTCATCTTTTTCTTTTTTAGTGACAGGAAAATCTCATCTATTGGTTCATTGTACATATCCATTTTTGTTAGTAAATCCGCGTAAAAATAAATAAAAATGATCTTGAACTACAGCATCTGACAATATATGTATTACAATAAAGAAGGAGGATTTTCAATGCGAGATCTAAAAACATATCTCTCCGTGGCACCTGTGTTAACTACTCTATGGTTTGGGTCTTTAGCGGGTCTATTGATAGAAATTAATCGTTTATTCCCAGATGCCCTGTCATTCCCCTTTTTTTAATTCTAGTTATTGATATGCGAAGAAATGAAGAAATATAATTCCACATGACGTAACTAAAACCTCGCCTCTCCCTTTCAATTCTTTAGAATAGTAAGGAAAGAGAAGGAAAAAGCGTATTGAACCTCATAAAAAATCCGGTAGATCCAAGATCGAATTTGGGAAAACAGAAATAAAATTCAAATGTGTATCCAGTCTAGGGTGGGCTCTACGAAATCATAGCATAGAAAAAAGATACTTAAATGAAATATTGGGATTTAGGATAGAAATAATTGATAGTTAGAAAGAAATTGTATTACTTAATTATTATTCTATTTTGTATTACTTAACTTAATATATACTATACTTAATATATACTATATTAATACATATTCTATTAATTAGATAATAAATTAATTAGATAAGATAATAAGAAGAATTACAACGAAATGCTTAGAAATGGAATTTCTAACTAGTAACTTCTATTGATTTTTTTTTTCTTCTTCGGTTCGGATCGAAAATATAAGACTTAAGTTAAGTCGATACAAAATCTAAAGGAGGTTCATGGCCAAGGGTAAAGATGTCAGAGTCAGAGTTATTTTGGAATGTACCAGTTGTGTCCGAAATAGTGTCAATAAGGAATCGCGGGGCATTTCTAGATATATTACTCAAAAGAATCGCCACAATACACCCAGTCGATTAGAATTGCAAAAATTTTGTCGCTATTGTCATAAGCATACGATTCATGGGGAAATCAAGAAATAGATCGAAGGGAACATCATGTGTTCGATCTTTCCAAAGAACAGGACAGGAAGAGTAAGAACTTAACATATATAATATACATAATATATACAAATCAAACCCGATTTTATGTAGATATTCTTTCATGTGTATAGATATATAGTATATGAATGAAATAATATATGAATCAAAGCCTATTTCGGTTCGATCCGAAATGAATAAATAAATAGAACTTTAGAGATAAGGAATAAACCATGGATAAATCCAAGCAACCTTTTCGTAAATACAAGCGATCTTTTCGTAGGCGTTTGCCCCCAATTGGATCGGGGGATCGAATCGATTATAGAAACATGAGTTTAATTAGTCGATTTATTAGTGAACAAGGAAAAATATTATCTAGACGAGTGAATAGATTGACCTTGAAACAACAACGATTAATTACTATTGCTATAAAACAAGCTCGTATTTTATCTTTGTTACCTTTTCTTAATAATGAGAAACAATTTGAGAGAGCTGAGTCGATCCCAAGAACTACTGGTCCTAGAACCAGAAATAAATAGGCATACTCCTCAATTGACTCAAAAATCCAATTGGAACTCAAGCTCAGATTGATGTTTTGTTTGAAAAGGCCTAGAATCCTGATTTGATTCTTGTGTTATAATATAAGAAACAAAAATGGGGGAGAAGAAGAAATATTTTTTTTTATTGAAACATGTTCGTTCATTTCTACTACTTATCTTAATTTATTTTTATTCTATATCTTCCCGGAGTTCATTCTCCGGGGAATTCCCCTTCAATCATTCCTGTATATTACTTTGGAATCTCCTTTATTTGATAATTTTATTGGAAATCATGTAAAGACAATTCTTATTTGATATAGCTATTTGCGCAAGTATTTTACGATTAAGAAGCAATTGCTTCTTGTACAGATTGTGTATTAATATACTATAACTATAGAATACCTTATTCTCACGAGTTACTGCGTTTATCCGAGTGATCCACAAACGACGAAAATCCCTCTTTTGTCTGCCTCTATCTCGATGAGAGGAAACCAAAGCTCTCATTTTCTGTTGAGTAATCGTTCGAGTAAGTCTTGAATGAGCCCCTCTAAAGGTTGATGCAAATAAACGAATTTTTGTTCGACGTCTCCGAGCTGTATATCCTCGTTTAACTCTGGTCATTGAATCAGATTAAAGCTTAATGAATAACTAATTGATTTCTCTTCTTTCAGTCATCCTTTTCCCCTTCCCCGGTCGATTAATAACAAAACGGATTATTCCGATATATAAAATATCAATTCCAATGGCTTTTGCTACTATGACCTTCCCAACCACGATTTTGTATTCTATTCCTTCCAGTTATTTCACTGGAAATAAGAAATTAGAACGATACTAAATAAAAAAAATAGTGGGTTCCATCGTTTCTATGGTTACCTCTTAAACGGTGAGGTCCTCTCTATACACCGGAGCCTCTTCTTTCATTTAATCAAATGTTATTGTTAACTTGTATAGTTCACACTCTTTGGCTCTACTTATCTACAGTAATAGCTCTTTTCACAAAAAGAGTTATCCATACAGTGACGGCATTTAATTATGAAAGTTGGCTAGGTAGCTGACCCTGTTAGTCCGTTCTTTCAAGAAAAGGAGCATAACCTTTTTGCTTCTTATGATATCATTTCCTCCGCTTAATGGATAACCATTTGCTACCAATGGGGAATTGCTTCTTATTTCAAATCTAGATGATTGGATTTGCACCAATGGAAACCATAAATTCCATATACAATATAGGTATATGATAGATCTTCTCTATCTATCCTATTCATTGGTACCGGTCATTGATACTGAAAAAATTGTCTCATTTGTTCGAACTTATGATCTGAACGAGTCGCACATACACCCTAGTACATGTTCCTCGACGCTGAGGACATCCTCTAAGAGCGGGAGATTTTGTAACATTTCTTATTGGCTGTCTTGTGTTTCTAATAAGTTGTTTAATAGTTGGCATGTCGTATGTATATATATGTATATTTAGAATAAAATGGGTTGGTTTAGATCGATCTTAACCTGATGATTGATCATCATGAATTATTTCTATTCAATATCAAATCACAGAAAATTTGAATTATGGTTTGAAATAAAATAGATTTATACGAAATCCCCAGTATTTTCATTTTCGACCGCTACAAGATCAACAATGCCATGAGCTTGGGCTTCTGTTGCTGACATAAAAACATCCCTTTCCATATCCTCGGATACAACCCATAAGGGGTTGCCCGTTCTTTGTACATAAACCTTTGTTAGGGTTTCGCGAAGTTTCAGTAGTTCTTCCGCTTCCAGGATAAATTCCCCTGCTTGTGCCTCATAAAAAGAACTAGCAGGTTGGTGAATCATAACCCTGATGATATTGATATAACATCATGAACGGTTCTTCTATCTCGCATGATTGGGCTAAACTAAAGTAGGGGATAAAAAAATAACAAGAAAAAAATCAAATAGAATTGAATAACCGTACAGGCATCTTTTGTTCATTGCATACGGCTCTGCAATGGAATTGACTTTTTCTTCTCTTCTATTCTATCGAAGAAAGAAATAGAATCCATCTAATCCAGATCATTGAATGATCCATTTACCACCCTTCCTTTCATAGAAGTAAAAAAGAATACTATGATGGTTCTGTTACTTTATATATTTATCTCGTCTGTGATTTAGCAATCCCAAAGTTTCTTTTTGATACGATCAAATAAGTCAAAAATGATCTTTTTTTTTCATTTTCGTACTCTTTCTTTCATAGCATAAGTATCAGAAAGAGACTTCTGGTGTGGAAGAAAAATGGTTTGTGACGCTGAAATGTACTCCCGACACATAAGATCAAATCGGAAATAACCTTTATTTCATACTACTATCTCGATACAAAATCTCATGTTATGAAAAAACAATAATGGTTTGTTCATATCGAACCCGAAGTGCCATGCTATTATTACTTATAATTTTCTTTTATAATCAATGTGGCGAAGGCATAGTCTTCTTTTTTTTTCAATCAAATAAAAACTCATTGGCGCCAAGCGTGAGGGAATGCTAGGCGTTTGGTAATTTCTCCTCCGACCAGAATAAAAGATCCCATTGACGCGGCTAATCCCATGCATATCGTATGCACATCAGGTGACACAAATTGCATAGTATCATAAATGGCTATTCCTGGTATTACCCATCCGCCGGGAGAGTTTATAAACAAATAAAGATCCCTAGTACCATCTTCTATACTGAGATATACCATGAGACCAACAAGTTGATTCGAGATCTCGCTATCAACCTCTTGGCCTAAAAAAAGTAATCTTTCTCGATAAAGTCGGTTGATTAGGACAAAATTTCATCCCTTAGGAACCGTACGTGCACCTTTGGATACATACGGTTCAAAAAAAATTGCGAAAAAGAAAAAAAAGAATCAATGTGTTGATTCCAGTTTTATTTCTTTTTTTTTTTATGTAACAGGTTTTCTTAATGAAAGGTCTTCTATTAAAAAAAACGAGATGAGTTTAGGCTCCCTTCCCTCTAAAAAAAAAAGAGATTACTGAACTTATTAAACTAACCTATCATTGATGTATTGTTTCATCGATATTAAAATCACGATGTCATTGTCTTGTTCCTGAATGGGCCCTTTCAATTCTTTTAGGTTCATGGTCTACCCCGGGAAAAGATCTGTCCGAATTCTATTTGCACATATAGGACAAATGGTCTCAGTACCATTTTTTTGTTATGACTTCTTTTTTTTGTTAATTTCGTGTCTTGCTTTCCCAAAACTATTTGATGTATTCATCATACTATTCCGTTGGTCGGCAATTTGGGATCACTACTATCACTACTATAGTAATAGTAGGTATAAAGTAATAGTAGGTATAAGAATCATTTATGATACAAGTGGTAATCATACATATATTATATTAACAATTTGTTATCGATTTGGTATTTTCTGAACGGAGCCTGGATACTTTATTTTATCAGTCCGAGTAAACCATAAATTCTTCTAAATTGATAATATTGATCCCCAATATAAAATAAATTGATCTAATTGCACTTCACGCTCCGAATGATTGATTGATGCCTCACTCAATACAATATCTCTTGGGCGAAACAGAGGATATCTCCATCAGGGGAGAGAACGGGTAAATCCCATATGACCCAATATGTCTGACAAGTCGCACTATACGTCAACCCAAACCGCATCTTCCTCTCCAGGACTCCGAAAAGGTACTTTTGGAACACCAATGGGCATTAAATTAAATAAAAAAATTTAGTACTATACTTCACTTTAATATGGAAACGTAACAATCAATGGTTTATTGTCTTCATCCCTTTTTTCTCTTTATTCTATTTGATACATAGATTGGAAAGTTTATAGAGTAAGACAGAATGAATAAAGAAAAAGTTTGAACGAAGAAATCGATCGTTCGAATGATAAACAAGTATCTATCCATTCGTTCCCCAAAAATGGGACCAATCCTCCCATTGCGTTGCGTATTGGTACTTATCGGGTATAGAATAGATCTGCTTCTCTTTGTTCTTACGAACAAAATTGTTCCGTTATTTTCACGTTATTTTCAATGGAATGGAATAAATATTAATCCTTTCTGATACGGAATCTACTGAAAAGGTTCGGTACATGGTTAGTATATATAGTCTTTTCCAATGCGATAAAATAAAGTGGCATAGTGTCTATTTTTCTTTGATAAAGAGGTATTTCCATGGGTTTACCTTGGTATCGTGTTCATACTGTCGTATTGAATGATCCCGGTCGATTGCTTTCTGTTCATATAATGCATACAGCTCTAGTTTCTGGTTGGGCTGGTTCGATGGCTTTATATGAATTAGCGGTTTTTGATCCCTCTGATCCCGTTCTTGATCCGATGTGGAGACAAGGTATGTTCGTTATACCCTTCATGACTCGTTTAGGAATAACCAATTCGTGGGGCGGTTGGAGTATTTCAGGAGGAACTATAACAAATCCGGGTATTTGGAGTTATGAAGGTGTGGCAGGGGCACACATAGTGTTTTCCGGTTTGTGCTTCTTGGCAGCTATCTGGCATTGGGTATATTGGGACCTAGAAATATTCTGTGATGAACGTACGGGAAAACCTTCTTTGGATTTGCCCAAGATCTTTGGAATTCATTTATTTCTCTCAGGGGTAGCTTGCTTTGGCTTTGGCGCATTTCATGTAACAGGTTTGTATGGTCCTGGAATATGGGTGTCCGATCCTTATGGACTAACTGGAAAAGTACAATCTGTAAATCCAGCGTGGGGCGCGGAAGGTTTTGATCCTTTTGTTCCGGGAGGAATAGCCTCTCATCATATTGCAGCGGGTACATTGGGCATATTAGCAGGCCTATTCCATCTTAGTGTTCGTCCGCCTCAACGTCTATACAAAGGATTACGTATGGGCAATATTGAAACTGTACTTTCCAGTAGTATCGCTGCTGTTTTTTTTGCAGCTTTTGTTGTTGCTGGAACTATGTGGTATGGTTCAGCAACTACCCCAATCGAATTATTTGGTCCTACTCGTTATCAGTGGGATCAGGGATACTTTCAGCAAGAAATATATCGAAGAGTTAGTGCCGGGCTAGCCGAAAATCTTAGTTTATCGGAAGCTTGGTCTAAAATTCCCGAAAAATTAGCTTTTTATGATTATATTGGTAATAATCCGGCAAAGGGGGGATTATTCAGAGCAGGCTCAATGGACAATGGGGATGGAATTGCTGTTGGATGGTTAGGACACCCCGTCTTTAGAGATAAAGAAGGGCGCGAGCTTTTTGTACGTCGTATGCCTACTTTTTTTGAAACATTTCCGGTAGTTTTGGTAGATGAAGACGGAATTGTGAGAGCTGATGTTCCTTTTAGAAGAGCAGAATCAAAGTATAGTGTTGAACAAGTAGGTGTTACTGTTGAGTTCTATGGTGGCGAACTTAATGGAGTAAGTTATTCTGATCCTGCTACTGTGAAAAAATATGCTAGACGTGCCCAATTAGGTGAAATTTTTGAATTAGATCGGGCTACTTTGAAATCCGATGGTGTTTTTCGTAGCAGTCCAAGGGGTTGGTTCACTTTTGGGCATGCTACGTTTGCTTTGCTCTTCTTTTTCGGACACATTTGGCATGGTGCTAGAACTTTGTTCAGAGATGTTTTTGCTGGTATTGATCCAGATTTGGATGCTCAAGTGGAATTTGGAGCATTCCAAAAACTTGGAGATCCAACTACAAGGAGACAAGTAGTCTGATACCACATTGTTGTGGTATCTTTCGCCTCTATTTTTTTTATTTGACATTGGGTATCAGAGAAATCTTGACTTGAATCACCATCTTTTCTTTGACTTTTTTCTTTCTTTATATGATATGGTAAATGATCCCAAATGAATAGGTGTGGAAGCTATAATTGTAAACCACGATCGAATCCATGGAAGCATTGGTTTATACATTCCTTTTAGTCTCGACTTTAGGGATAATTTTTTTCGCTATCTTTTTTCGAGAACCACCTAAGGTTCCGACTAAAAAAATGAAATAACCTTTCGAAATAATTTAATTGAAGTAATGAGCCTCCCATATTGGGAGGCTCATTACTTCAACTAGTCCCCGTGTTCTTCGAATGGATCTCTTAGTTGTTGAGAGGGTTGCCCAAAAGCGGTATATAAGGCGTACCCAGTAAAGCTTACAAGTAAACCAGATATGGAGATGGCGACTAGGGTTGCTGTTTCCATTTTTAGATAATTTCAAGATCACAATGGATCTACGATAAGATCGTTTATTTACAACTACAACGGAATAGTATACAAAGTCAACAGATCTCAACCAATCATTAAATAGGATTTATGGCTACACAAACCGTTGAGGATAGTTCTAGATCTGGGCCAAGACGAACTACTGTAGGGGATTTATTGAAACCATTGAATTCGGAATATGGTAAAGTAGCTCCGGGATGGGGGACTACCCCACTTATGGGGGTCGCAATGGCTCTATTTGCGATATTCCTATCTATTATTTTGGAAATTTATAATTCTTCCGTTTTACTGGATGGAATTTCAATGAGTTAGGTTTATAAGAACTATGAAGTCCTAGTCTTTCAATCAAAGAAAAAATTACTTTAGACTTGGATTTCTAGACCATTCTATTCTGGTAGTTCGACCGTGGAATTTATTTGTTTCGGTATTTCCGGAATATGAGTGTGTGACTTGTTATAATTGATCCTATTGATAATACATAGAATGGGCCTGTTATATCTATCAAGATGATTCTACCTCGTCGGATATTTATTCTAGTATCTGGAGCACGGAATATATAGAATAGATCAAGAAAAGAAATATTTGAACTATGATTCATACCTACTATTTATTCAGACCTCGCAACCGGACTCAAAAAAAATTCAAATAGGTATTTCCTAAATCAAACGAATTTTATTCCTTCAGATTTATTTTGACCGAAGGATAACTCTTTCTCTAGATTTTGTTGAGTCATTACATCCATTTATTCAATAAGTGATCATCAAAGGTTCTTACTCAGAGAACCTTTGAGTTTAGCTTGAGGCTAAATCATCGTGGTTCTAGTATGAATCTGAGGTTTCAATTGATTCATAGGGTCTCAACAAGAGAATTCCTATCAATAGTAAAACAAGAGTAAATCCGCAGTACGCACAAAAAAAAAAAATAAATCAAATAACAAATAAAAAATAGGGAAGAGAAGATTCAAGAGGCCTGTAACGATCAACATAAAGAAAGACAGATGAGCCAACTTGATATTTTTTGGCATTATCATCACAAAGAAGAGATTCCGGATTTTTGTTACTTCGTATCTTCGAGGCAAATCGAATCAAGTGGTTAATGAAGTTTTTCACTTTCTATTATATATCCGTTGAAATCAGTATTTGTGTGTTTCCGCTTGAGCCGTACGAGATGAAATTCTCATATACGGTTCTCAGAGGGGGAGTTCCATTGGGTTACCTATCTCAATAAAGTATATGATTGGTTTGAGGAACGTCTTGAGATTCAGGCGATTGCAGATGATATAACTAGTAAATATGTTCCTCCTCATGTCAACATATTTTATTGTTTAGGGGGGATCACACTTACTTGTTTTCTAGTACAAGTAGCTACGGGTTTTGCTATGACTTTTTACTATCGTCCAACCGTTACAGAGGCTTTTTCCTCTGTTCAATACATCATGACTGAGGCCAACTTTGGTTGGTTAATCCGATCAGTTCATCGATGGTCAGCAAGTATGATGGTTCTCATGATGATCCTGCACGTATTTCGTGTGTATCTCACAGGTGGATTTAAAAAACCTCGCGAATTAACTTGGGTTACGGGTGTGGTTTTGGCTGTATTGA